AGTAGAAAGTTTCTCCGGCCCTTTGCTAATCGGGGCTAACACTCCGGAAATGAAAAATGCCAAAATAGGAACAAGGATGGATATTATTAGAAATGCCCAAAAAAAATCATATTCGTAAAGCAGAAACATAAACGCACCCCTATGAACGTGGAAAATATACCGGATTCTATTGGTCGATTCGAATTGGAATTGTCAAGTCATCCATAACTATTTAGAACTATTTAGTCAAAACAAGAATTCATTTTGGTCGAACCGCCTAGTTTGCTTTGTTTATTGGTTTATTGTAGGGCATATCTCATTGCAAGATTCATCGACTTGGAATCCGATTTTATTTCCATTATACTTATTTCCATTTTATTTAGTTAGTAGAACCTTCTAACTATATATTACTCTTATACAAATTCTCCTGTTTCTCTTGTTTTTTTCTCTAAAGACGGGGAATTCTAAATTAATTACTTATCTTATTTCTTCTTTAATTAGAAATTCTTTAAAGATTTCTATTTTTTTCTATAAATAGAATCAGGAGGTCTTTATTTTCATTTTTTTTTTTCTTAGTGATTTAGAATAGAACAAGTAATCAAATAGAAGAGAATGTATAGGAATTTCCATCTCAAGATTTAGAAGATCCTGTGTTGATATATTCCTTTTATTATTATTTTATTATTATTTAATAATAGTATTAGGATTCGAATCCAGGTGGAGGGGTTTTTCTTGGTTGAATACAGAAAAAGAAGACTATCTTTTTTGTGTTGTGCTTCGCTAGGTCGAGGTAAGTAAGGTATACGAAGGAAAAGCCTATTTGACAATGAAAGTGACCAAATCGTTTTTCAAAAAACTTTAGCTTGTACACAAATACAGCAGGCCCTTCCTAAATCCATGTGAATTCCTCTTCGTAGTTTTTCATTTCACCAGGCCCGTGAAATGATTTGACTTCCAAAATTCAATAAGATTGGGGATATCAAAAGAAAGGGAGTCTCACAAATTCTTTTATTGTGGATATGAATATGTAATTCGCCTCCGAAGATTAATGACGAAAGGTTGGTTTGTTTATCTGCAATTGAAAAAATCAATATCGATTGGATCCATTGATATGCGTTTTTTCTTTCATCTGCTTAAACGATTGCCGTGAGTAAACTTATAGGAATAATTGGATTTCACTTAGTTACAAGACTTAGTTACAAGCAAGAAATAATAATGAAGAAATGAAAATTATACAATTTTTTTTTGCATTTTTCATTTTTACATTTTTATAGGGCTATACGGACTCGAACCGTAGACCTTCTCGGTAAAACAGATCAAACTTATTATTATTAAAATGATCTGAACTGTTTCAAAAACCCAACATGCATTTTTTTTGCATTGGGCTCTTTCATTAACTGATATTTATATCAGTTAGTCTGCCATTTTTTTTCTTGACAGAAAAAAAGATAAGGAAATGGCTCCATGTGCTCTGATTCATTATTTGGGAGCATTACCAAAGTGTTTCAAAGGTGGGATTATCTTGACGTAGGTCTGTCTCTGGCCTAGATCAACCTAAGTTAAATGAAGTCTCTATCGTTCTGCTTAAAAAATCAAATATGAAACTTCATACACCTTAAAGTTCATATGACGAAAAGAGATTTTTTTGAGGTCCTTATACTCATTATGCCTAGCATTGAATAGACTGGGTATTCACCTTATCAAGATCTCAAATCAATGATGGGGTCTGTTTGGCACCTCCTAAATGGGCGTCCAAATTGGACCGAACCCTTTGTCAGGCTATGGTTCCCTCAAAGTTATGGAGTAAGACATCGATTTCTCAACAAGATCAATTTTTCTGATTGTATGATGAACTCCCTTGAAAAACATTGGCGCGCGTGTAAACGAGTTGCTCTACCAACTGAGCTATAGCCCTTAGTGCTCTTAGTGCTTGTGATACATATTTTATCATGTAGATAAATTCTTGTCAAGATAAATATTCCATGATCCAACATCAACAATCTTTGATCTCTTTGAGTGGTATTCCTTAGATTAGTATTGCTTATAAGTAATATGATATTTATAATCCATCGACAGGATGGGTTTCATTTGGTTCTCTTTGGGATGATAAATGACCTACTTAACTCAGTGGTTAGAGTACTGCTTTCATACGGCGGGAGTCATTGGTTCAAATCCAATAGTAGGTAAAACTTATTAGATACCATTGACTCTGGTATCTAATAAGGTTTACGACCCACCTTTAGTGATATTTTTTTTTTAATTTTGTATCTTTTCTATTTCATTTTTTAATTTTAATTTTTTCATCAGAATTGGATTCTGTTTGATTGTATTTGATTGTATTCACCCGACAGAATCTAAATAGGATTAGAAAGAGAACTTCTTTTTATTATTCGAACGTACCAACTAGTTATGAAATCGGATTGATAGCCTCCACCCGTGTTCTAGCTCGTCGGAGAGCTAGATTTGCCTCAATTTTTTGTCTCCTTCCTTCAGCCTTTTTCACATTAGCTTCCGCTATTTC